GTCGACGGATTTTCCTCTTACTATAAATTTCATTTTTGTCGGTATTGATATTGACATGTATAATGGGACTCTATCTTTATTCTCGTCCAATTAGTTAGTTCTTTAAAAGATCTATCAGACTATGGAGTGACTGATTTGATCAGTGAATATTCGATTCTTCCTTAAACTTAGAATCGATTCACAAGAATTCTTCAATTTTGCATATAACATATATGAATCTTTCTTTGATATTTTATTACGTATATGTACGTATATGGGTTCATCCTTTCTAGAGTTTAAATAGAAGGATTCCTCGATCAACGCAGTCAACTCTATTCGTTAGAACAGCTTCCATTGAGTCTCTGCACCTATCCTTTTTTATTCTTGCTTTCTGAACCCTTTATTTGATTTTGATTTGTTTTCTAAAAACAGGATTTGGCTCAGGATTGCCCATTTTTAATTCCAGGGTTTCTCTGAATTTGAAAGTTATCACTTAGTATGTTTCCATACCAAGGCTCAATCCAATCAAGTCCGTAGCGTCTACCAATTTCGCCATATCCCCTCTTTTTTGTTTTGAGACTAGGATCTCGTTGGGATGCCGTCCCTTTCTTTATGTTCATTTATTCTGGAACCGTTTACGTTGAATTCTTTAGATATGCAAGATATGGATTTCTATATAGAAAAAGTGTCTCTGTCTCCTCCTATTTGTTTGATTTCTTGTATATTTTCTTTCAGATATCGGAGGACCTTTTTTGTATTTAGTCCAATCAAAAATGATTCTATCATTGATGTATCCGCAATTCAATATGGATGGATATATACCCCATATATATGCGTCTCTTACTCTTTTTTTTTACCTCGATATTTGGAATACTCAAACGGTCAATTCTTTTTTCGCCTTATCCCCGCCCTTTTGAATGAACACAGAGGAATGTCTCATTATCATTATATTTAATCTGGATTGTATCCTTATCCTTACTTAATCTTTATCCTTATCTTTTCCTTAGGGTCGCCCTTGTATATTGTATAATAAAATTAGAATAGAGAGTTATTCTACTATAATTTTAAGTACTATAACTAATCATTCTATTCTAAATTTAGAAATAATAATAGTATTTCAATTGAAATTGATTGTTATTGTTATATAGTTAGAACTATTATATATTCTTTATGTTACATATTATATTTTCTTTATGTTACATAATAGTAGATTCATTATACTATAATGAATTATTAATATGCAATAGCTAAAGTAGTTTACTAAAGTCCTATGCACAATTTATTTTATGCGAGCCCGCTTAGCTCAGAGGTTAGAGCATCGCATTTGTAATGCGATGGTCATCGGTTCGATTCCGATAGCCGGCTTTGTCTATTTGTTCTTTTTTTTTTTTACTTTTATATTACTTATATTACATAATTAATCATAATTAATAAGGCCTCCTTGAAGGAATATTGAAAAGACTTCTTACCCCCTCTCCAAGGAAAGAATCACTGATCCATTATGGCGTAAGAACTTCCAACTATGAATAAAAAATGGATTGGAGCAATTAGATCTCTACCAAACAAATCAGAAAAAGTATATATAACTTCTTATATATATATATACAAAATTGGATATTGATTGATACAATTCATCTCATTCTTCTTTGTAATACATCAATACATCAGTAGATTTAGCTTCGTTTATGGTTTAGTTCAGTCTTAATTTAGGTTTATTCTGTAATAATTTTTTTTTCAATAAAATAAGGAGTCTTTATGTCTCGTTACCGAGGGCCTCGTTTCAAAAAAATACGCCGGCTGGGTGTTTTACCGGGACTTACTAGTAAAAGGCCGACACCCGGAAGTGATCTTAGAAATCAATCGCGCTTCGGAAAAAGATCTCAATATCGTATTCGTCTAGAAGAAAAACAAAAATTGCGTTTTCATTATGGTCTGACAGAGAGACAATTACTTAAATACGTTCATATCGCTGGAAAAGCCAAAGGGTCAACAGGCCAGGTTTTACTACAATTACTTGAAATGCGTTTGGATAACATCCTTTTTCGATTAGGTATGGCTTCGACCATTCCTGGAGCCCGACAATTAGTTAACCATAGGCATATTTTGGTTAATGGTCGTATAGTAGATATACCAAGTTATCGATGCAAAGCCCGAGATATTATTACTACAAGGGATGAACAAAAATCCAGAGCTCTGATTCAAAATTATCTTGATTCATCCCCCCATGAGGAATTGCCAAAACATTTGACTCTTCACTCATCCCAATATAAAGGATCAGTCAATCAAATAATAGATAGTAAGTGGGTCGGTTTGAAAATAAATGAGTTGCTAGTCGTAGAATATTATTCCCGCCAGACTTGAACCTAACTAAAATAACAAAAAACAAGGGTTCGGGGAATTTAGCCCCTTTTTGGGGGAGTAAATCGACCTAAGGTAAAGGAGCTTAATCTGGATTTTTCTCCCATTCATGTATCATAAATGGATCGAGGGGATATTGTTATGCCTTGGCTACTATTTCCAA